AACATGAAACTTTGGTTGCATTCGGCTCCTTTATGGAAGATGAGTAAATTCCTAGATTTAAGATGTGAACAAAATGAACAAAATTATACCCATAACACCTATGTCAGCTTTTTTTGTTTGAATACAAACAAAATTAATCGCTTTCTAGACGATCCTTCTAGAAGAAGGTGATTCTAACAATCTTTCTAGTTACTTCGTTCTCTATTTCTATTTGATAGGATCCTAAGGAAAATGATTTCCACCGAGCTAAAACAATATGCCAATGTCTCTAGTAAACCAAAGTCATCGTTGAATAGCTATTTTGCTCCAATTTCTTTCTAAAGAAAGAAAAAATGGAAGATTTAGTTACGATTAGAAATTGACTTTCTATCTTCGGCCATGGATCCTTTACTCATACTTATTCAATTGGAAGTTCTGGTCCAATTCAAAAATTCTGTTTCGCAATTTCATAATCCAACTTTTTAATTTATAAGTGACTCGTGGATACAAATCACGAGAATTCGTATTTTTTTTCTCGAATTTCTCATTGAGAGGTAAAGGATTAAATCTTTTTAAGAAATAAAGTTTTTGGTCGGAATATAAATAAAACCGAAAGACCCTTTAACTATTAAGGGTTAATAGAACGAATCACACTTTTACCACTAAACTATACCCGCTACAATATGATTATTGTATACAAATGGACCTTTTGTCGAACAAGATAATTGAGCATGATCAAGATAGGATCATCAAAGAATCATCAAAATGAGAGCGTTGAACTTTTTCGCGAGGAGATCAAAATTGAATGAGATTCGGAAAAGAGGCTTCATTTAATTTAAATGAAATAATTAAATAACTAAAGTTTTCTCTTTTGCTGAAGAAGATAGATACGGATCAAAAAAAAACACTAAAATCATAACATAAAAATGCATTGTGGAAGAATCAATAGTTTATTTTTTACTTTGGTAAAATTAAAATATAATAAAAAAAGTATTTTTGTTTTCAAATCAGATAAATCATTATTGATCTATAATTCGTTGGAACAACAACAAAAAAAAAGAGCCCGGCTAGGTATAGGTACTGACCAGGCCGGGCCGTGAGAATAAGAAGGGCCTTTCGAACAAAATCAACACAAAGAAGTCTTGCTTATTTTTTTTAGTTCGATTGTTCGCGCGGTCGAGCCCATTTTTTAGATAAAATAAATTCCCGATTTGTGGATCTATATATAATATAATCGATAAAGAAGAAAGAGAAAGAAAGATTCCTTACGTTATGTGTAATGTAGTAATTCTCTTTTTCAATTGGGAGAGATGGCTGAGTGGACTAAAGCGTCGGATTGCTAATCCGTTGTACGAGTTATTCGTACCGAGGGTTCGAATCCCTCTCTTTCCGTTTCCGTTGATGAATTGATTTTTTTTTTTCAAATTTTTCAAATCTTAGTGAAACATGTAGAATAGATAAAATCCTAAGAAAATTTGAAAATTAACCAAGGAAAACCCTTTGTATTTTATTCTTCACGTCTAGGATTACGCCCCGGATCATTAGATAAGAATCCAAAGATAAAGAGAGACACAAAAAATATCACTACGGTATAAACGAAGAGTTTCAGAGTAAGCATTACACAATCTCCAAGATGATTTTTTGGAAAAAAAGAGAATAGATCTTCCAGTTTTTTACCACATATCCTATTTTGACACCAAGAAATGAGGTTTTTCTATAAATGCATTGTCACAAATTCATTTGTTTTTGATTAACAAAAATTTTCGTTTATATCCATTAGATATTGTGGGGGACCCTACATAGGGTTAGGGTCTTTCACCGGAAAAGGGTCAAAAATGAGGAAACGGACGTAAGCCCTATAATTTCTATTTATTTAATTTCTATTTATTTTGGCGACTATCTACGAATTTCAGTGTGCGAATCGAGGGTTCATACTCTAAAACTTATCTGATTTTTTCAATTGTTCGAATTTTTGTATCGAGGAAATTGTGCATTTTCTAGGATATTATTATTCAGGAGCTCATCGAAAACTTACAGCAGCTTGCCAAACAAAAGCTAAGAGAAAAAAAAGAACAGGTATGACTGGCATAACATCTACGATTGGATTCAAAAAAGCATAGGCTTCGGGCAATTTGCCGAAGAAAAAACTACTCGAATAAAGGGGAGAATTAATACAAATACAGATCAAACTAACGATATTAAGCATAACAGACATTTTGTTCTTGGAGATAATTGCATTTTGATTGCGTTTTTGATATAAGGAAAAAGAAAGTAAGTAAGGTAGACACCCTTCTTCTTTGAATCCACCCAATCAAAAATCCTCCAATTCTCAAAGGAGAATAGAAGAAATCATACTTTCATACAATATCTTAATTGAATTCTATGTAATGATCAATAAATTACGTTGAATTCTATATCTATATAGATCAAAATCCTAGTACCAATCTATTCTATAGATATTTTGACTGGAGTTGACAAACAAGCAATACCAATATTATTGTTTCTTGGTGTCGATTCGAAATTGAAATGGGGCGTGGCCAAGTGGTAAGGCAACGGGTTTTGGTCCCGCTATTCGGAGGTTCGAATCCTTCCGTCCCAGCGTAGATCCATTTTTTATGCTCCATTATTCCCCTAGAAAGAAATGGGGGGGCGGATAGGAGTTAATCCCTATTAATTTAATTATCTGTGTCTCTTCTAATTTCATTAACAAACGATCAAGTTCCATATTATATAGAAATGTGTTATGGAGCCAATGTTTTTTCTTTGAATCTCATTTGATTTTGGATTGATTTTTGATTTAGGTATTTCGTGTTTGACTCTACTGAAAAGTTGGAAATCGATCTAACAAATGAGGCAGGGGTGATTTATCCTATCCCTTATTATTCACTTTATGACAAGAGTCGATATTACTCAACCCCATGTTAAACCAAATGCATATCAATCATATAATATAATCATAGAAAATGAGGAAATGTTTAGCTTATATGGTATGTATCATTCTATTTCAATGACAAGAAAATTTTTTGGTTTTTGTGAAAAAGATTTGTAATTATTAAATTATTTAAACTGAAATTATAGATATTCTATATTATAGAATATCTATAATAGTCACAATTGTTCAGTCTATCTGATAGATACCAAAACCCCTCCCTATTTTTTTCGATTTTGATTTTCGTAATCAGAAAGATTCAAATCTTATCTTAACTTACATCATTTTTTTATACATCTCATCTTTATACATCTCATGAAAAAAAATAGATTTCTTTATTCGTTTCTTTGATCTATTTCAAATAGAAATTGGAAATTAAATCAGTGATGAGTCAATTCAAAAAGAAAGACTGATCCTCATAGGAAAGGGTGATGCTTATTGTTCCATTTTCTCTTCAAATTAAATCAAATTTAATAATGATGTCTAAATAGGAAATTGAAAAAATAGGATATCCTATTCAGTCACTTGAAGATGGAGATTCAAAAAGCTATTCGTTTCTCTATTTCTATTTCTTTCTCGTATCTATATATTATTTATGTATGTTAAAAGTATGTTAAAAATGCTGTCTTCCTAAGACTTTTTCAGAAAAATCGTTTCATATATTCATATATAGAAGAAAAGTATAGATTACGATATCTATGGACAGCTGAAACAATGACTATTCATGATTCCATAATTGAATCAATCCATACCGGTTCCAAATTAGAGGAATGTTATGGTAAAACTTCGTTTGAAACGATGTGGTAGAAAGCAACGTGCGACTTGAAGGACACGATCCCTTGTGGATTTTTACATCCACCATTTTCGATTTGTCTAGGAATGAGGGTGCTCCTGGCTCGACATTGTTTGTTCTGTTACACTTGAACCCTTCGTTTTTTGTTGGGTTGTAAATAGTCCATGATGGAGCTTGAATAGAAAGTATTAATTCATTTCTCGGGGGCAAGGATCTAGGGTTAATGCCAATCAATTGGAGGAACAACTTCGTAAATATATGGAATATATATAGGAATCAAAAGGATCCGATTCGGGCAAGTTTACAATTCAAAAGCAAAACTTGTTGAAATTCATCAAAATTTTTCGAAAAAAAAAGCGTATCACGCGGGAATCGACTGTCCATAGGATTCTTTGATCGAAAGAAATCAAAAAAGGGTATGTTGCTGCCATTTTATTTTGAAAGGATTAAGAAGCGCCGAAGTAATGTCTAAACCCAATGATTCAAAATAAGGAAAGGAAAAAGGATCTAACAACAAGGAAACACCCTTTTAATTGTCTAATTGTGTCGATCGTCTCAATAACTGGATCGGACTAAAGAATCCAAATAGAATTGGAAATAGTTTAAACGAGACAAACAGAAGGGAGTAAAGACTACTCAATAAATGAAATTGACTCAATATTTTTCCTTTGAACTATTTGAGAGTTATCCAACTTGAGTTATGAGTACGAATGGTTTATTTTTTCATTTTCAGGAAGAAAAAAAAGACTGAAATCATAGTCTAATTGATTTTTTAGGCCCATTTGTCATTTAATTTATTAGAATTGTATATATTGTATATAGACAAAACTTCGAATCAAATCATTTTTTCGCGAGCCGTATGAGGATAAAACTTCCTATACGGTTCTAGGGGGGGTATTGTTCATCTACATCTATCCCAATGAGCCGTTTATCGAATCGTTGCAATTGATGTTCGATCCCGAAGAGAAGGAAAAGATCTTAGAAAAGTGGGCTTTTATGATCCAATGAAGAATCAAACTTATTTAAATGTTCCTCTTATTTTATATTTCCTTGAAAAAGGTGCTCAACCCACAGGAACTGTTCAAAATCTTTTAAAGAAAGCGGAAGTTTTTAAGGAACTTCCGTCTAATCAAATTAAATTCAATTAAAGAAATCCCGGGGTAGTGACTTGTATATAACTTTGTCTAATTTGTCTCTACTTGTTTTTTTGGAACCCCGCTTTTTCTGCTGTATTCGTCTTTATTTTTCATAGTTTCCGTCGAATTCGATGATCTAGGTGGTCTATCTAGAATGACAAAACCCTAATTTTTTTATCTTTTAAATATAAAATTAGGATTTCCCTTTAATTGTGTGGTTTTCATTGGAACTCGACTAACCAACAATGAATCAACTTTGCTTATTCCACTTAGATTGATGAAATACATTAGGGACTAAAAAATCCTATATTTTTTTGAATTCTGACTAGTCTTCCATTTACATTTTTGTACTTTTTCTATCTTTGTACTTTTTCTATCTATGTAGATTAGATATGTAGTGGCAATCCAGACAATTTTAAATATTATTGCATTGTTAAATTGAAATTCAAAGAATTTCAATTTAACAATGCAATTTCGTTTTTCGACTGTCTTCTTTTCTTAACATTTATATTGACAATAGTGTATTGAACAAATATAATTCATCGTGATAAGTGAACCGGGTCTATTTATTTCTGTCCCGTAGTTTTTTTACTTTATCTCAAATGATGCTTTCTTTGATACAAGAGGTTTTTGTCATTGAAAAATAAAAAGCTAGATAGCATAAGGGATGCTCTATTAATTTTGACAATTTTCTAGCTTTTTATTTTATCTGATAATTTCTTGTATTTTTTTCTAATCAATTCATTTTTATGTTTTGAATCCATTCGAAAATCTGTTTTTTTTTTAGATTTGTTAACTCAATGTCAATGGTTTGATTAGATTGTAAAATCTCTTTTCTCTTTGTTTAAATTCAATTAAATTTAAAATTTAATTTTGTTGAAGTTTTGTTTAATCTATAGTTTCTTCGGGTTGCTAACTCAACGGTAGAGTACTCGGCTTTTAAGTGCGGCTAGAATCTTTTACACATTTGGATGAAGTGACGAATTCGTCCATACCGTTGGTAAACTTTGGAAGACCACGACTGATCCTGAAAGGGAATAAATGGAGAACATAGCATGTCGTATCAATGGAGAGTTCTGAGGATATTTCATTCTTATCGGATTGGTGCAAAACCTTGTTCGAATTCTTGGAACGTAACAAAAGAAAGTTGGGTCAAATGAATAAATGGATAGGAGCCTCGCGGCTTCAATTAATTATCAGAAAGAAAAAGCAACCAGCTTCCGTTCTTAATTTGAATAATTTAATTTCCCGATCTAATTAGACGTTAAAAATAAATTAGTGCCTGATACGGGAAGCACTTTTCCCTCGATGAGTGTATTCTATTTTTATTTTAATGAATCCTAACTATCGGCATTCTCTATTATGGACTGAAAATGTGTGTGTAAAAGAAGCAGTATATTGATAAAGAAAAAGAAAGTTTTTTTCCGAAATCAAAAGAGCGATTAGGTTTAAAAAATAAAAGATTTCTAACCATCTTGTTATCCTATAACATACACAAATTAAATGAAATGGATGGAAAAATAGGGTAGAGAATCTGTTCATAAATTTACCTGTCTCCGAGGTATATATTCTTACTAGAATACCTTGTTTTGACTGTATCGCACTATGTATCATTTGATAACCCTTCAAATCTTCTACCTTTGATTCAAATCGAATTTCAAATGGAGCAAAGATATTTACAGCTAGAGAGATCTCAACAACAGGACTTCCTATATCCACTTATCTTTCAGGAGTATATTTATGCATTTGCTCATAATCGTGCTTTAAGTAGATCAATTTTGTCGGAAAATCCGGGTTATGACAATAAATCAAGTTTACTGATTGTGAAACGGTTAATTACTCGAATGTATCAACAGAATCATTTTATTATTGATTCTAACCAAAATCAATTTGGGGCGTGCAACAAGAATTTGTATTCTCAAATTATATCAGAGGGGTTTGCTCTTATTTTTGAAATTCCATTTTCTTTCCAATTTCCATCTTGTCTAGAAGGTAAAACGAACAAGATAGGAAAATCTCAGAATTTACGATCAATTCATTCAATATTTCCCTTTTTCGAGGACAATTTTTCACATTTAAATTTTGTGTTAGATATAATAATACCTCACCACATCCATGTGGAAATCTTGGTTCAAACCGTTCGCTATTGGGTAAAAGATGCTTCTTCTTTGCATTTATTACGAGTCTTTCTCAACGAATATTGTAATTGGAATAGTCTTATTATTCCAAAGAAAGGCAGCTCCTCTTTTTCAAAAAGTTCAAAAAGAAATCAAAAAATATTCTTATTCTTATATAATTATCATGTATGTGAATACGAATCCATTTTCGTCTTTCTACGTAACCAATCTTTTCATTTACGATCAACATCTTCTGGAGTTCTTATTGAACGAATCTATTTCTATGTAAAACTAGAACGTCTTGTGAACGTCTTTGTTAAGATCAAGGATTTTCGGGCGAACCCATGGTTGGTCAAGGAACCTTTCATGCATTATATTAGGTATCAAAGAAGATCCATTCTGGCTTCAAAAGGGACATCTCTTTTCATGAATAAATGGAAATTTTACCTTGTCACTTTTTGGCAATGTCATTTTTCGCTGTGGTTTTATCCAAGAAGGATTTATATAAACCAATTATCCAACCATTCCTTTGAATTTTTGGGCTAT